AGAATACGATTAATCCGGCATGGGCTACGTGAGCTCCAAGTAGTTTACCGGACAAATTGATAAGTCTGGCATTCCCAGCCCACCAAGCAAAGCCAGTGGTTTCTTGGTCACGACCAGCTAAAACGAAAGTTCCATTAAAGAGCGTTTCCACGTGGTAGAACCTCCTCAGGGAATATAAGATTTTCATGAGGCTGATCCTGAGCTGCCATCCACGCACGAATACCCTCGTTTAAAAGAATATTTTTGGTGTAGAAAGTCTCAAATTCAGGATCTTCCGCTGCACGGATTTCCTGGGAAACGAAGTCATAGGCACGTAGGTTCAGAGCCAGGCCGACTACGCCAATAGCACTCATCCATAAACCAGTGACGGGTACAAATAGCATAAAGAAATGTAACCAACGTTTATTGGAAAAAGCAACACCAAAGATTTGGGACCAAAAGCGGTTAGCAGTGACCATTGAATAAGTTTCTTCAGCTTGAGTTGGGTTAAAAGCGCGGAAGGTATTTGCACCATCACCGTCCTCGAATAGAGTGTTTTCTACAGTCGCCCCGTGAATAGCGCATAGCAGAGCCGCGCCTAATACTCCGGCAACTCCCATCATATGAAATGGGTTCAACGTCCAATTATGAAATCCTTGGAAAAAGAGGATGAATCGAAATATGGCTGCTACGCCAAAACTCGGCGCAAAGAACCAACCAGATTGCCCCAGTGGATAAATAAGGAATACGGAAACAAAAACAGCGATTGGAGCAGAGAATGAAATTGCATTATAAGGCCGCAATTGAACAGACCGAGCAAGTTCAAATTGACGTAACATGAAACCTATTAGTGCAAAAGCCCCATGGAGAGCGACAAAAGTCCACAGACCCCCTAATTGACACCAACGAGTAAAATCCCCTTGCGCTTCCGGGCCCCATAGTAGCAACAAAGAGTGTGCTAAACTATTGGCAGGGGTGGAAACTGCCGCGGTTAAGAAATTACAACCTTCCAAATAGGAACTAGCCAATCCATGGGTATACCAAGAAGTTACAAAAGTTGTCCCTGTAAACCAACCCCCTAAAGCGAAATAAGCACAAGGAAAGAGCAATAGGCCGGACCATCCTACAAAAACGAAACGGTCCCTTCGTAACCAGTCGTCCATAATATCAAATAGATCATTTTCTTCTTTAGTAACTCTACCAAGGGCTATAGTCATAGTGATCCTCCTATTCAATTACTTCAACCATTTCCGAGCACCTCATATCACTTCCAAGGCATACGATAGTTTAATTTATCTGTGGACGATTTCTTTCTCGTTCAATGCCCTTTTTCAATGGTCTCGAAGATAGAAATTTTTCATTTTTATCTATGGGGTCACAACCGAGGTCGTGGTAAATCCATGAATTTGATTCTATTAGTTTTTTCTTATACTATAGAAAAAAACATTTGAATTCAGCATTATTCCATGACTCCTATTTCAAAGCCTATCCTTTAAGAGAAAAATGAAAATAAAAGTAACCTCTCTTTTCTCACTCGCTCTCTATTGCATGGGTGGAAGAACAAAAATAGGATTCTGAAAAAAAAAGAAAGATATTGAAAAAAAATTGACTTTCGAAATAAATTTTTATGTGTAGCGGAAAGGAGTTGCGATTTTTTCTTATTCCTATAGAATATCTAGTAATAAGAATAGGAAATCGTAAATAGCGAAAAATTCTTGCCTTGCGCGGTCTAAGTCTAAGGAAATACAAAAAATTCGCTTATACAATTTCATCTACATCGAATTTCTTATATATCAGAATAGCGGGTAGAGGCTTCATTCAAGGAGTCAGGTCTACTTACTTTATATTTCTTTCCGATTTTTTTGTGGGTTTGATAAGAACCCTTTTTGCTTTGTTGATAAATAATCGAAAAAAGAATTTTTTATATAACCTGCTTGTTTTATTATAACAAGTCCTATATGGAAATGCCCGCTGAAGAGAAAATCTATCTGATTGTTTCTCAGTTAATATCGAATTTTAGAAAGAAAAAAGAAGAATTTTCTTCTTTTTTTTATTAACATTAAGAAAAAAGAATATAACTAAAATGGAATTGGCAATATAATTTTTATGAACTTTTGAAAGAAAAAGGAAGGATTTTTTGCAACCGTTATTTCTTGCCTCTGTCATATCACGGAAACCTTTCGATTTGGAACGGGGAGAGATGGCTGAGTGGACTAAAGCGGCGGATTGCTAATCCGTTGTACAATTTTTTTGTACCGAGGGTTCGAATCCCTCTCTTTCCGCCCCCTCGGATCATTTGGGACTTTCGAATTGGAAGGAATTCTGACCCCCGGATTTTCTCATCGATAAATGTAGGAAACAAATCCAATTTGTAAGAAAAAATTCCAAAAAAATTTAGATTTTTACTCCTCACGCCCAGGATTACGTCCTGGGTCATTAGATAAGAATCCAAAGATAAAGAGGGAAACAAAGAATATCACTACTGTATAAACAAAAAGTTTGAGAGTAAGCATTACATAATCTCCAAGATTTTTTTTTAAGGAATAGATTACCCGTTTTTCCTTACCACACAGATCCATTAGGATGGGTTTTGTTTATTTTGACACCTAAAAATGCAAAAATCAATTCTTGCAATTTTTTTCAAGAATTGATTTTTAATAAGCACTCTTATCAATATCAAAAATTAGGTTAGGTATTGTGTGGGTACCTAAAGATACCTGCTCAACGTAGGTGCAGGGGGTAGAAAGGCTGATCCAAATTTATTGCTGCAGCTATACATTCAATTCAATGTAGAAGAATTTGAATTTTAGAATCGAAGGTTCATAATATAAGATAAGACTTCTCTGCTTTTATCCATTTTTAGAAATTTTTAGGAATGAATACATCATTCAATTTGGCATACAGAGTAGTAAAGATTTCATCGAAAACTTACAGCAGCTTGCCAAACAAAGGCTAATAGAAAAAAGAGTACAGGTATGACAGGCATAACATCCACGATTGGGTTGAAAATGGCATAAGCTTCGGGCAATTTGGCGAAGAAAAAACTAGTCGGATAAAGAACAGAATTAAAACAGATACAGGTTAAACTAAGTATATTAGGCATAACAAGCATTTCGTTCTTGTAGAGTAGATAATTAGATTTTGATTGAGTTATTTTCTAAGGGAAAAAGGAAAAGGCGGATTCAAAATCCTTTTTTCTTCGTACTTTCCCAAACGCAAAATACCTCCTTGTATTCGCACTCTCAAATGAGAATGAAAGAAATTCGACTTTCATATAATATCTTAATAGAATTCCATGTAATGATCAATGCATTTTTTGGATTCTATATTATCCGCATGTCTAGAATCCTAGCAAGAGAGTATCCTATCCCTCTTTTTTTATGTAATTGAAGTGGGATTGACGAATAACAAAACAAATAAACATAATAGTGTTTATTAGTGTCGCATAAAACCCGAAATGGGGCGTGGCCAAGTGGTAAGGCTGCGGGTTTTGGTCCCGTTACTCGGAGGTTCGAATCCTTCCGTCCCAGATTTTTCTGATGAAACGAAAGATGAAATCGTATTGTACCCCGCACGAGACAAAAGAAAGTTTATTAAAGAGAATAATTATCTCTTATGAACTCTTAGATTAGATGCATTTGTAAGCATTCATTTTCTTTCTCAAAAAACATAATCAAGTGTCAAGTCCAGTCAAATTGAATATCCTATTTTTCATGAAAAATAGGGTCCATACGTAAAACACTGTATAAAAAATGAGACCTATCCCTTTATGATAGAGATAGATTTTTGTTGTATTATATTATTAGCAAAAAGGGTCCTTCTTTGGTTAAGCGAAAACGATCTCGATCTGTGATTCTTTAAATATCCAGAATGATCCATTCTGGTAAGGATAAGGTAAGAACTGTTCGTTGGATAGAATGGATTCAAAAAATCATACTTCTTCTAATTTTTGATTTTTTGGTATTCTAGTCGAAGAAGTACGAGAATTCTATAACTACCAAAAAACTTTCAATCTTTTCATTGAAATAGTTTATTTAGTTATTATTTAGTTAATTGTTTTTGTTACAGAAAAATATATTGCTAATCTAATTCTAAATATAGTAATTAAATTAATTAATTTTTTTTGAGGTTGATAGTTTATTTGTTGGAGAAGAGTCGATCCTTCTCTTCTCATTTCAGGATTGAGCATCTCGAGTCCTCTGTTGAGGATGGAAATCCCATAATAAATAAGTCTTAAACAAACTTGTTTATTCGTCTTTTTTTTTCCATAGATAGCAAGTTTGAGTTAGTATACAAAAAACTAAACTAAACCAATGACTATTCATGATCCCATCCATATTGGATCAATTCCCTATACCACTTTGCAATGAAATTAGAGGAATGTTTGTTATGGTGAAACTTCGTTTAAAACGATGTGGTAGAAAGCAACGTGCGACTTGAAGGACATGATCGATTGTGGATTTTGCTATCCACCATTTTCCATAGTAATGAAAATGCTCTTGGCTCGACATAGTCTGTTCTATTCGTCCCGAACCAAATTTGCGCTGGGTTGTTTGTAAGTAAATAGTACACGATGGAGCTCGAGAGGACAGAATTTATTTTTTATCAAGGGAAAGAATCTAGGGTTAGTGAAAACTAATAAATTAGGCCAACTTTGTCAGTCTATCCTTAATATAGAAGTCGAAAGGTTAAAATAAGAAGAAAGTCCAATTTTGGAAGATTGGAAAAACTCTTTCAATTAAAAGTCTATCAAAAAGAATCGCTCATATTCGATTTCTATAGAAGAGGGAAATGCTTTATCGAAGGAAAAAAGAAAAAAAGGGTATGTTGCTACTCTTTTGAAAGAAAAAAGAATAGGAATTCCCGAAGTCATGTCTAAACCCAAGGATTTCACAAATCAAAGATAAATAATTCCGGAACAAGTAAACGCGATTTTCAACTGTCTCAACAATTCAATTGTCTCAACAATTGAATTGGATCAGAATAAGGAATAAAAGTAAATTCGTTCGAGATGAGACAAAGAAAAGAGTTTAGAGACGACTCAAAAAATTTCGAAGGATTTTTCCTTTTAAGTCTGTCAGTCAAAATTAGCCAACTTGAGTCATGAGTATAAATGAAATTTGTTTTTTCTGTAAGGAAATTAATGCAAGTCATAGTCTAATTTCTATCTACTTGTATTATAGACAGAAATAGAAATTCGAATCATTTTCTCGAGCCGTATGAGGAGAAAACCTCCTATACGTTTCTAGGGGGGGCATTATTTAGCTACATCTATCCCAATAAGCTGTCTATCGAATCGTTGCAATTGATGTTCGATCTCGAAGAGAAGGAAGAGATCTTCGAAAAGTGGGTTTTTATGATCCGATAAAAAATCAAACTAGTTTAAATGTTCCAGCTATTCTCTATTTCCTTGAAAAGGGTGCTCAACCTACAAGAACAGTTTATGATATTTTAAGGAAGGCAGAATTCTTTAAAGAAAAGGAAGGAACTTTGAGTTAATTGAAGAACTAAATGAATAAAAAAGTAGGAGAGGGATCATTAGTATCCCTCGTTGTTTAATTATTTAGACACAATTTGCCTCTTTCTTAGTCCTATTTTTAACTGGATTTATGTCGTGCTAATCCAACATAAGCCCTTATTTTATTTACTTTTTATATCTAATTTGTTTTTTTACCATTGTATTTCCATTGACAAAGGTCTATTGAACATCTAGAATTTGTAGATAGATAGGTCTCTTTATCCTCACTCCATATTCGATTTTTCTGCCTACACTCCGCTCAAATGATAGGGTTGTCCCTCTTGCATGTACTCTCATACAAGATTTCCTTATTTAAAGAAATCTAAATTGCTAAAAAAATGACAATTTTGCCATCGTGATTGGAGCCGCTCTTTTTTTAACCTTAGTTAAATTTAACCGGACCTGTTCATTTTGGCATTTGAGTGTTTTAATGGGGGATAAAATCTTTCTTTTGATGTCTTGCTAGTTCAATGTTTTGACAGAAGCGTGCGGTGTAATTCCATTGATTTTTGGGTTTCGATCGTATCTAAGATCCTATTTTATCTGGGTTGCTAACTCAATGGTAGAGTACTCGGCTTTTAAGTGCGACTATGATCTTTTACACATTTGGATGAAGCAACAAATTCGTCCAGACTCTTGGTAGAGTCTAGAAGACCACGACTGATCCTCAAGGGTAATGAATGGAAAAAATAGCATGTCGTAATAAAATCAAATTCAAATTCTTATTTTTTATTTTTGGAATGGAATAAAAAAATTATGATTTTCTGGGTCTAGTGAATAAATGGATAGAGTCTGGCTCCAATTCTGATAAAAAAAAAAGCAACGAGCTTAACTTCTTAATTGAAATGATTCCCCGATCTAATTAGACGTTAAAAATGTATTAGTGCCTGATGCGGGGAAAGATTGGGTTTTCTTATGAGCGGACCCTTTATTTTTTCTTTTTTTTTTGAAATCCTAATTATTCTTGATTTTGGGTTGAAAAGGGATCTTATGGATTGAATGTGTAAAAGAAGCAGTATATTGATAAAGATACTTTATTCCAAAGTCAAAAGAGCGATTGGCCTGCAAAAATAAAAGATTTGTTCTCTTTTGTAATTAGAACAAACATAAATTAATTGGATAGAAAAGGAAAAGATCTGTGGATTAGACTCCCTTTCTTTCCAGGGTTTTTATTAAAAAATGCAACACCCTGTTCTGACCATATTGCACTATGTATCATCATTTGATATGATAAACCGAGAAATGCTTCTTCTTCTTTCTGATTCAAGTAGAAATACAAATGGAAAAATTTGAAGGGTATTCAGAAAAACAGAAATCTCGTCAACAATACTTCGTCTACCCACTTCTCTTTCAGGAGTATATTTATGCATTTGCCCATGATTATGGATTAAATGATTCCGAACCTGTGGAAATTGTTAGTTGTAATAACAAGAAATTTAGTTCACTACTTGTGAAACGTTTAATTATTCGAATGTATCAGCAGAATTTTAGGATTAACTCGGTTAATCATCCTAACCAAGATCGATTGTTGGATTACAACAATTTTTTTTATTTTTATTCTGAGTTTTATTCTCAGATTCTATCTGAGGGGTTTGCGATCGTTGTAGAAATCCCATTCTCGATACGAGAATTATCTTGTCCGAAAGAAAAAGAAACACCAAAGTTTCAGAATTTACGATCTATTCATTCAATATTTCCCTTTTTAGAAGACAAATTTTTGCATTTACATTATCTATCACATATAGAAATACCCTATCCTATCCACTTGGAAATTTTAGTTCAACTCCTTCAATACCGGATCAAAGATGTTCCATCTTTGCATTTATTGCGATTCTTTCTCAACTACTATTCGAATTGGAATAGTCTTATTACTTCAATGAAATCGATTTTTCTTTTGAAAAAAGAAAATAAAAGACTATTTCGATTCTTATATAACTCTTATGTATCAGAATATGAATTTTTCTTGTTGTTTCTTCGTAAACAATCTTCTTGCTTACCATTAA